CCGACCGCATTAAATCAATAAATTAGAAATTCTAACGAATCAACTGAGCTAGGGCTCTATATTTTATAGACTATGGTTAATGGATATCTTTAGATCATGATTCTATTTAGATTACGATTCCATACCAGAAGAATTCTCAAATTGCTTTTTAGGCCTGTTATCAACAAAAATCCTTATCCCATCTATCTATTAAATCTATCTATTAAAAATACAAATAGATAAACAATTTTTTTATAGTTGATTGTCTAGTGATATCCGCTAAGTACACAAAAAAATGGGCCCATTTTCATCATACAATGATTACTCGATTCGATCCTTTTTCTTCTTTGTATCATAATTTAATCAACTTAGGTTTTTTTAAGCTGTAACTTCAATCAAATAAGAATAGTTTCTTTCGTTGATAGACTATTCCAGTAAGATGGAATCCAATGCGGTTCCCAATATTTATTTCTTACAATTAATTCCTGTTCCTGTAATGTAAAAAAGAACAATTTGAATATTGTTTTTAATTTTTAATATTGGGCCATATTTTTTAATGATAATGAATCTGTTTTTATGTTATTTCGTACTGTAAAATTCTTTTCCTTGTGGGATCATTTTCCCCCGAGAAGTAATGAGAACAATGATAGAATGGATTGCTACCTATGTCTAGATCGCGGATAAATGGAAATTTTATTGATAAAACCTTTTCGATTGTAGCCAATATCTTATTACGAATAATTCCGACAACTTCAGGAGAAAAAGAGGCATTTACTTATTACAGAGATGGTGCGATTTGACTTTTTTTTTTGACTCTCGGTTTTACGAGAAATACACATGATTCGTGATCGGGAAAAAAAGAAAAAAATCTACGCTTGTAGAAGGTAAAGTTTGGAAATAGAACAATTCCTTCTGTCGTGTATCCTCGATTAATGCAGCCTCAGATGCTATGTTTCAATTCTCGATTCTAGTATTGAGCGAAAGGTTATACCTATAGGTTCGGTATTACGGGTCAATCCTAACCAATAGGTAGCAGAGGGGAAGAAGCACTACACCTAGAAATTAACAACACGAAAACTTTGTTATATTATAAATATTATTATCCCCTTCTTTAGCAAGCTTGGGACTAAAAGAATGGTTGGGACAACAAACATCCATCTCGTTTGTATTTTGGATACCCGTATAACCATCGAAGGCTGTTGAAGTGACTAATTCCTGGACATTGGGAAGCGTTGAGAACAAAGAAATTGTTGGAGTTATCTTTTCTCTCTAGTAACAATACGCTTGATGTTAAGAAAAGATCTCTTGCAGGAAGGTTGGCTAGAGATTTCTTGTAAAAACACTAGCCCTACTTAGTTCATAATGAGAAGATTTTCATCTTTTTTATTATTTTATCATTATGCACATAAGGGAGGAGCCGTATGAGATGAAAATCTCATGTACGGTTCTGTAACGGAGATTCTGTGAATTGAATGACGACCGTAACGGATGTCAGCTCAATCCGAAGGGAATTATGCGGAAGCTTTACAGAATTATTATGAAGCTATGCGACTAGAAATTGATCCCTATGACCGAAGTTATATACTCTATAACATAGGACTTATCCACACAAGTAACGGAGAACACACGAAAGCTTTGGAATATTATTTTCGAGCGCTCGAACGAAACCCATTCTTACCACAAGCTTTTAATAATATGGCCGTGATCTGTCATTACGTGCGACTATCTCCACTATAGAAATTAAAAGTAAATAAAGATCAAATTCACTAGTAAATACTAGAAAAAGGGCTTTCTACATATGCATTGTCTAAAACAACGATTTTTATCAGCTGTAGAAAATAAAGAAACTTCATAGAAGTTGAAATATGAAGAAATAGATATGCCTAGCTGTTTTATTCTATGGGTAAAGGATCTAATTGATAGAGTAAGCACCGTAAAGATCAATTAGTAAGGTTTTGCGCCGATACAAAAATAACTGCTTACTTATGTCATGATGTGAGACAAATGTTAGGAATCCACTTATGTAATAGAGTCGATCCACTAAGATATTGAGCAGCGGTGTAGGATCAGATCCCAAAGATAGTAAGTCTTTCCTTTCGAAAGTCTTTTTCAAAAATTCTATATAAATTTCTATATGATATGAAACTGAGATAGTTACCTTTCAGAAAATTCTAATGATAGGCAAAATGTCTATGTTTTATTTTTCTGAAGGTGGGAGAAAAGATAAAACTAAAATAAACCGGATTTTTAATCCAAACTTAAGATTTAAGTTTGAAACTCATTTTATTAACTTCTTTTCATTAACCCGAAAAATGGGATAGATCTACGAGAAATCTTATTCAGTTAGATATGGTAGATTCAAATGGAATAAAAAAAGAGTTGACTGCCGAGCCGTATGAGCTAGGAAACTCTCAAGTACGGTTCTAAGGGAAGGAATTAACCCACCTATTCCGACCGGGGAGAACAGGCCATTCAACAGGGGGATTCTGAAATTGCGGAGGCTTGGTTCGACCAAGCCGCT